ATATTTACTATTTCTTTTTTTATCAAGAATTTGATAATATAAAAAGAGAGAGATTGATAGAAATATTGAATAGAGATAAGAAATAAAGTAAGCACAAGCGGGTAGCGGGAATCGAACCCGCATCGTTAGCTTGGAAGGCTAGGGGTTATAGTCGACGTTGATTCATCATTTTGAATTTAACGTCTCTAATTCAAAACCGAACGTGAAACTTTGGTTTCATTCGGCTCCTTTATGGGAAATGGATAAATTTCCAGATGTAAGATAGGAACGAAATTCAAAAAATTCGACCGATAACATCTATGTCAGCTTTTCTTTTCTGTATGAATGCATTCAAAATGACCCGCTTTCTAGACGATCCTTCTAGAAAAGAAGGGAATTCTAACATCTTTTCTAGTTACTTCGTTCTCTATTTCTATTTAAAAGAATCTTTAGGAAAAGCGTTTTATTTCCACCGAGCTAAAAAATTTGTAAACGTCTCTAGTAAACCAAAGTCATTATTTAATAGCTATTTTGCTTCAATTTTCCCTATACAACACAACAAAAATAAAATAACAAATAACAAATTAAAGATTTAGTTACGATTAGAAAAAAACTTTCTATCTTTATCCATGGATTCCTTACTCATTCAATTGGAAGTATTGATCCCAATTAATAAAAAATTATGTTTCGTAATTTCATAATCCAATTTTTCAATTTGTAATTGACTCTTGAATACAAACCACGAGAATGTATATTTTTCCTCGAATTTTTTATTGCGAGGGAAAGGATTAAATCCTTTTTACGAGATAAAGTTTTTGATCGGAATGGAATATTCATCAAACCGAGGTACCCCTTAACTATTAAGGGATTAATAGAACGAATCACACTTTTACCACTAAACTATACCCGCTACAATCCAATTATTGTATATAAATCGACTTTTTGTCGAACAAGAAACTCAGTCATAATCAAAAGATAGGCTCAAAAAAGAATCATGAAAATTAGAGTGTTAACGACAGGACTTAATGAGAGTAGGAAACGAGGACTAATTTAAATAACTAAAAACCAAGCCTTTTGCGAGAGGTTTTTGACGGATATGGCTTGACAAAACTATTTAAGCCGTAACATAAAAATGCATTGTTTAAGAATTTATGCTTCGTTTTTTTATTATTTTTTATTTATTTACAGTTACTTTACTAATATTTTACTGAAATAAAACTGAAATAAAAAGTACAAAAGTAATAGAATAATAATGAAAACGTAGATAAAAATAGAGTCAAGAAAAAATAAAGCTAAGAAATTAAATGACATTTTGATTTCATATCAAAGGAATCAAAATAGTCTTTCTTATGATTCTTTCAATATCAATAATAAGCATTTGTGTTTTCAAATGAAATAAATCATTTGAATTGGATTTGTTGGAACAAAAGAGGCTCGGCCCAGTTAGGTACTGACCAGGCCAAGCCGTGGAAAGAAAAGGTTTCTTTGAAAAAAATCAAAGAGGGATTTTTTTCTATTTTATTTCTTATTCTTTATTTTATTTTTATTATTTTATTGTTTTTTATATAGTAATATTTATATATTTCAAAAATAAATAAAAAAAATAAGAAGGGATTTTTGCAAGTTTTATTTTGACTTAAGGAACATAGGAATTATTCTTTTTCAATTAGGGGAGAGATGGCTGAGTGGACTAAAGCGTCGGATTGCTAATCCGTTGTACGGGTTTTTCGTACCGAGGGTTCGAATCCCTCTCTTTCCGTTTTCGTCGATAACTTTGTATTTCCTTTCAAATTTATCGCGAGTTTCCTTTTTTTAAGTTATTTTATTATAGTTACGTTTTTTTTTAAGTTATTTTCTATAGTTACGTTATAGTTAAAAATGTGAAATAGCTAAAATCCCACTAAAGAACATTTTAAAATCAAGCAAGAAAAACAAAAAATCTTGTTTATTTTTTATTCTTCACGTCCAGGATTACGCCCCGGATCATTAGATAGGAATCCAAAGATGAATAGAGAGACAAAGAATATTACTACCGTGTAAACAAATAGTTTTAGAGTCAGCATTAAATAATCTCCAAGATTCTTTTTTTAGCAAAAAAGAGAATAGATTCTCTATTTGTATTTTATACCGCATACCCTACTATATATATTCAATATTTGATTTGAATCGAGGATTCATACTATAAGACTTATCTGATCTTATCAATTGTTATAATTTTTTTTTGTTTTCAAATAAATCATGAATTTGTCTAGCACAGTATGCAAAATTTCATCGAAAACTTACAGCAGCTTGCCAAACAAAAGCTAAGAGAAAAAATAGCAGAGGGATTACTGGCATAAAATCTACGATTGGATTTAAAAAAGCGTAGGCCTCGGGCAATTTGGCGACAAAAGAACTACTTGAAGAAAGGTCAGAATTAAGACAGATCCAGATCAAACTAAATATATTAAGCATAACAAACATTTTGTTTTTGAGGGTAATTGTAGTTATTTTGATTGAGTTATTAATAAGGTGAGTTATTGATATAAGCGAAAATGAATAAAAATAAATTAGATATACCAAAAAACTTTCTTTGATTTAGTTGATTTGAACTCGCCCAATCAAAACCTTTTCAACTTCAATTCTTAAATAAAAAAAAGGGAAATAGAATAAATCATACTTTCATACAATATCTTAATTGAATTCGATGTAATGAGCAATCAATTAAATTCATCAGTTTAATTCTATATATCCATATAGAATTATTCTATCAAGAATCGAATTTTTTTTATAAATATTTAGGCTGGAGTTGACGAACAACCAATACTAATATTAGTCTTTATTAGCGGCAAATCGAAATGGGGCGTGGCCAAGTGGTAAGGCAACGGGTTTTGGTCCCGCTATTCGGAGGTTCGAATCCTTCCGTCCCAGAGCATATTTGTCCACATATCCAACAAATTGTGATATTATTACATACTTAACCCATATATATCATATAAAATATATGATATATATTTTATCAGAATAACGATTACTTTTTTGAACAATCTTCTGTAGATTATATTAAGAGTTCTTCTGTAGATTATATTAAGAGTAGAATATCCAAAAATATTGGATTCTTAATGAGTCTTTTCTGAATCCTATCTTTTTCACAAAATGAAAAATGGATTTGTGTTCAAATAACACACAAATGAAATAGAATCCATTTTGGATCTCTAAATATTACCTATTTAATAATAGGTATAATTTCTTTCAGTAACAATTCTTGAGTCTATCTGACACATTCAGGATCCCATATTATTTCGATACTAATTTTTTCAATCAGTATGAAAACAAAAAAAAGACCCTAAATCTTCCTTAATCCATCATTCTTTGAGCCACTATTTCACTAAAAAAGAAATTGGATTTTTTATCTATATAAAGTTATTTGATGATGCAGACTCAAAAATAACTTCTTTTTTTTTTTTATTCATGTTATTGAAAATAATTATTTAGATTCTTTTTTTTAATTATTTACTTTAAAAAAAGAAAATATATGTATATATGTATTTGGTCTTAAATTGAATTCTTGCTAAGACTTCTTCATAAACTCTATTTCATATAGAAAGAAAAAAGAAAATATAGATTACTTAAGTACCGACCGAACCAATGATTATTCATGATTCCATAATGGAATTAATTACATACTAGCTCCAAACTAAAGGAATGTTATGGTAAAACTTCGTTTAAAACGATGTGGTAGAAAGCAACGTGCGACTTGAAGGACACGATCCGCTGTGGATTCTTACATCCACCATCTTTTTTATATTATATTTTATATTATATGGGAATGAAAGTGCTCTTGGCTCGACATCGTTTGTTCTCTTTGACTAGAACCTCATTTTTTGGGGGGTTGTGGTGTAAACCGTATCATCCATGATGAAGCTCGAGCAGAACAGAACGTATTGATTCGTTTCTAGGAGGCAAGAATCTAAGGTTAGTATCAATTAATAAATTGGGACAACTTTGTAAGTATGTTTTTGATAGAGAAATTGAAAGTTTCCAATTCAAAAGTAAAAATTTTTTGAATTGGTAAAACTCTTTCAATCAAATCAAAAGTGTATTACACATGAATCAACCATTCGTATGATTCTTTGATATAAAGAAATCCCCAAAATGTATGTTGCTGCTATTTTGAAACGATTCAAGATCACCGAAGTAATGTCTAAACCCAACGATTCAAGGCAAAGATAAAGGATCCTAGAACAAGGAAATACCGTTTCAATTGTCTCAACAATTAGAACTAGAGGAAAATTAAGAATAAAAATCGATTCGAAAGTAAACAGACAAAAGAGGATTAGAGACCACTCAATAAATGAAATGCGTAAAAGGTTTCCTTTGCGAGTTATACAACTTGAGTTATGAGAGTTCAAATTACAAATATGTTATGTATAATTTTTTGGTTGGGGTTGGTGAAAGAATAAGAAATAAGTATTTAAATAATATATTTTAAATAATATATTAAAGAAAGACAGTTGTTCGTCTAATGGATTTGATGATTTTATGGATCTATTTGACATTCGAATTTTCTACAAAAAAAGAATGTGAATTTTCTTGAGCCGTACGAGGAGAAAACTTCTTATACGTTTCTCGGGGGGGGGGGTATTTTTTATCTACATCTATCCCAATGAGCCATTTATCGAATCGTTGCAATTGATGTTCGATCACGAAGAGAAGGAAGAGCTCTTCGGAAAGTGGGGTTTTATGATCCGATAAAGAATCAAACCTATTTAAATGTTCCTGTTATTCTATATTTCCTTGAAAAGGGCGCTCAGCCTACAGGAACTGTTCATGATATTTCAAAGAAGGCAGGGGTTTTTATGGAACTTCGCCTTAATCAACAACCAAAATTCAATTAATCAAATATAGAAAATATAAATAATAATATAAAATTATAAATAATAATATAAAATATAAATAAGGTGTGGATTATTTGTATAGAGTTTTGTATAATCTTTTCTCTGCTATTTTTTCCCTTTTTCGATTTCGAATTTATATCATATTTAAATATTTAATATATCATATTTAATTTCTTATTTCTACTATCTACACCCTTTTCTTTTATCTCTATGTCGATTATCTATGCAGTGCCAATCCAACAAAAATGGAATGGAAATTTTGATTTCCGTTTGAATTTCAATTTCTAATTTTTTTCATTTCTTCATTGTATTCTTTTCTCACCATTTACATTCATATTGACAACAGTTTATCAAATAAATAGAATATATTTCTAGATAAATGAATCTATTTATCTCCGTCCCGTAGATTTGATTCGATTTGATATTATTTCATTCAAATACAAATAAAGGGTTGATTAGGTTTGCTGTAATACAAGAAGTCTTTTTGTTTTTTATTAAAATTAAAATGATTAACAAAAGAATTAAATAAAATAGAAGAATGGATAACATAAGAGACAAGAGCCGGTCTACAAATATTTGGATTTTCATCGGATCTGGTCATTTTTTTTTTATGTTCATAATTGATTATAAATATTGATTATAAATTTGTAGATTTTTGTTTTTCCTTTTTAAAAATCAAATGTTTTGATTGAGTCGTGCAATTCAATCTATTTATTAGTTATTAGGATTCCGGTTGTATCTATACATTCTAATTATTTTCGTTCGGGTTGCTAACTCAATGGTAGAGTACTCGGCTTTTAAGTGCGGCTAGCATTTTTTACACATTTGTATGAAGCAACGGATTCGTCTATACTATCGATAGAATTTGTAAGACTACGACTGATCCTGAAAGGAATGAATGGAAAAAGCAGCATGTCGTATCAATAAAGAATTATGAAAATATTTCATTCTTACCCTATACCCTATAGGCGCAAAACCTTGTTGAAATTGTTTGAATTCTTGACAGGGAACAAAATCCAATTAAAAAGAAATGAAAACTAAATTGACAGTTGAGTCACGTAAATAAATGGATAGAGCCCTACTATAGGTTCCAATTATAGGGAAACAAAAAGTAACGAGTTCCTGTTCTTCATTTTTGAATGATTACCCGATCTAATTAGACGTTAAAAATATATTAGTGCTTGACGCGGGAAGGGCCTTTCCCATGAGCGGATTATCCATTTTTTATGAATCCTAACTATTAGCTATCTCCATTATATTATGTGGTGGAGATAAATGTGTAGAAGAAGGCAGTATATTGATAAAGAGATTTATTTTCAAAATCAAAAGAGCGATTGGATTGAAAAAATAAAGGATTTCTAACCATCTTGTTATCCTAAAATGAATCCTAGAATGAACCTAAATCAATTAGGTGAAAAAAGAGAGGATAGAGAGTCCCTTGATGAGTCTTACCTTTTTCGAGGTATACGTTTTTTTCTTACTATAATACCTTGTTTCGACTGTATCGTACTATGTATCATTTGATAACCCAATAAATCCCCTATCCTATTTTCAATTCAAGTCGAATTTTAAATGGCAGAATTTCAAGGATATTTAGAACTAGATAGATCTGGGCAACATGACCTCCTATACCCACTTAGCTTTCGGGAGTATATTTATGCATTTGCTCATGATCATGGTTTAAATAGATCGAATTTGTTGGAAAATGTAGGTTATGACAATAAATCTAGTTTACTAATTGTAAAACGTTTTATTTTTCGAATGTATCAACAGAATCATTTGATTATTTTCGTTAATGATTCTATCCAAAATCCGGTTTGGGGATATAACAAGAATTTGTATTCTCAAATGATATCAGAAGGATTTGCGGTTGTTGTGGAAATTCCATTTTCCCTAAGATTAATATCTTCCTTAACGGGGACAGAAATCGTCAAATATTATAATTTACAATCAATTCATTCAACATTTCCTTTTTTCGAGGACAAATTCCCGAATTTAAATTCTGTATCCGATGTACTAATACCCTACCCCATTCATCTGGAAATATTAGTTCAAACTCTTCGCTACTGGGAAAAAGATGCGCCCTCTTTGCATTTATTACGGGTTTTTCTTCACGAGTATTATAATTGTAATAGATTTATTATTCCAAATAAATTAATTTCTATTTTTTTAAAAAGTAATCCAAGATTCTTTTTGTTCCTGTATAATTCTCATCTTTGTGAATATGAATCCATCTTACTTTTTCTACGTAATCAATCTTCTAATTTACGATTAACATCCTTTGGGAACTTTTTTGAGCGAATATATTTCTATGGAAAAATAAAACATTCCGTAGAAAAATTCTTTGCTGATGATTTTACGACTAGCCTATGGTTCTTCCCGGATCTCGTGATCCATTATGTTAGATATCAAGGAAAATCCATTCTGGTATCAAAGGATACGCCTCTTTTGATGAATAAATGGAAATATTACCTTGTTCATTTATGGCAATCCCATTTTTATGTGTGGTCTCAAGCAGGAAGGGTTTATATAAACCAATTATCCAAGCACATCTTCGGCTTTTTGGGTTATCTTTTAACTATGCGAATAAATCTTTCAGTAGTACGGAGTCAAATGCTAGAAAATTCATTTCTAATGGATAATG